ACTTTTCAAATATGGATATGCATATTAGGCATTAACTTTCTTTTTGAACGAAAGAGAAAAAAGAATATAAAATAGAATTTCTTTTTGTTACATACTTTACCCATCTATAAAATAGATGGGGTATTTATCCAAAGACCGAGATGGAGAAAAGTATGTAGTATGATCTAAACTTTTTTTTTAATGAATATATATATATGTCGATTTATCTTAAGTAATTTATAGAGTAATTTATAGAAAAAAAAAGACTCATACAAATTAATCATGTGCCAGGAACCAGATTTGAACTGGTGACACGAGGATTTTCAGTCCTCTGCTCTACCAGCTGAGCTATCCCGACCATTCCCATTCCCGATACCGAGACCACATTCTCATATTACTAGAAAACTTAGGTCTATGTCAATTCAAAGGGTATTACAAAGTCTTGTCCTGGTGTTAGAATTTCTTGGATCGGAGACTTTGTAAGTTTCAGGATGAAGAACGATAGCAACCGTGACTCGTTCGGGGAGTCTGTGGTTAAAGAGGGTCATTTGTCCATGTATCATATATCATAAGACTTGACATAATAGACAAATTTTTATCTCGGATACATTTGTAAAATAGTAGGGTGAATGAGAAAGATAACTTTTTTTGAACTACTAAAAAAAAGGATAAGATAAATAGTTAAGGAGTCAAATGGGCTTTTTTTGGGGATAGAGGGACTTGAACCCTCACGATTTTTAAAATCAACGGATTTTCCTCTTACTATAAATTTCATTGTTGCCGGTAATGACATGTAGAATAGGACTCTATCTTTATTCTCGTCCGATTAATTAGTTATACAAAAGAACTATCAGACCGTGAGGTAAATGCTTTGATCAATGCATATTCGATTCTTTCTTCAATATGGAATCGATTCCCAACAATTTTTCCGTTTTTCATATAAAAAATACAGATGCAGGTCGTCATTAATCATTTGATAGAGTATTTCAGTACGTATGTATATACGTACATCCTTCATCTTTTCGGAAGTTTCAATGGAAGGATTCCTCTACCAATGCAACACAGTCAATTCCAGTTGTTAGAACAGCTTCCATTGAGTCTCTGCACCTATCCTTTTTCACCTTCTGGGCCTTTGTTTGTTTTTGTAAATTAAAAAAAGGATTTGGCTCAGGATTGCCCATTTTTATTAAGTCCGGGGTTTCTCTGAATTTGAAAGTTCTCACTTAGTAGGTTTCCATACCAAGGCTCAATCCAATTAAGTCCGTAGCGTCTACCAATTTCGCCATATCCCCCTCCTTTTTGTTTTGAGATTAGGATCTCTTTTTTATTGAGATGTCGTTTTCCTTTTTATTTTATTTCTTCATTTATTAAATACTGATTTCCTGTCTCGAAAAAGTTTTTCTCCTCTTTGATTTCTTGGCAATCTTCTTTCATCTTCTATAGTAAACCCGCATTTGGTCCAATCAGAAACGATTCTATCATTTCTGTATCCGCAATTCAATATAGATGGATAGATACCACGTATATATGTTTCTCTTCTGCTCGTTTTTACCACGCAATTTTTAATACTTGAACGGTCGATACTTTTTTTCGTTTGAGCTTCCATCTTTACAAATCAGAGCGCAATAATGTCTCATTATTTAGAACAAATGATTCCATTTCGAAATAGAAAATATATTCTATATGTAGAAGATAGAAGCTTAATAAAAATACTTTCAAATAGCATTTGAAAGCAAAAACGAAAATGATAAAATTCTATCGAATATTAAAGAATATTCTATATCTATATTCTATTCTGTAGAATAGTGATGTGAGAAAAAAATATAAATCATATATATCGATAGATTAATCGTTATTTTATATGGTAAGTATGAGTATTGAATATTTCTTTTCAATTCTATATTATATTTTTTCTATATTCATATTCATTATGACCAGCTAATATGAATATTAATTAATAGCTAAGATGACATTTATTGAATCCCTATGCATGTAGAATTTCTCTTTTGTGAGCCTGCTTAGCTCAGAGGTTAGAGCATCGCATTTGTAATGCGATGGTCATCGGTTCGATTCCGATAGCCGGCTTTTCTCTATTTATTTTATTCGAGTTTTTACATGATTGAGAATTGAGAATGTCCCTTTGTGAAATGCGAAATCAAAAAATATTAAAAAACATCTTTTTTTTCTTATAGGAACTTACAACTATGTCATTAAAAGACTCCCTTTTTCTCTTTTTTAGCTATAGCTATAATAGAATAATATATATATAGTTATAGAATAGATATATAATAGAAAGGTCTCTGTCCCATTCATCTAATCTAATTATTCTTTAGAGTACAAGTACACTACTTCCGTAAACTTCGCTTCATTTATCATTTAGTTCAGTTTTAGTTTAGGTTTATTCTGTAAAATGAAATTTCATCAATGAGAATTAAATAGAAATAAGAATAAGGAGTCTTTATGTCGCGTTACCGGGGACCTCGTTTCAAAAAAATACGCCGCCTGGGAGCTTTACCGGGAC